TTCCATAGAAATATCTTCGCTCAAGAAAAGTTTGAAAGGATGTGAATCGTAAATAAGAAGAATGCTTACGAAGAAAAACGAATACAAATTCACATTCATATACATAAGAATTGTATAGGAACCAAAATAGTCTTTTAGTTTCTTTTGAAAAAAGAGAAATAGATTTATTCTGAGTAATTAAAAAACTATTCCAATTATGATATTCGTGAAGAAAGAATCGCAAGAAATGCAAAAGAGGAACATCTTGAATCCAGCATTGAAGGATTTGAACCAATATTTCCATATGAATGGGATGGGGTATTAGTATATCTGATACATAATGGAAATGTAATAATTTGTCCTCTAAAAAAGGAAAAGTTGAATGAATAGATCGTAAATTATGAGATTTTGGTATTTCTTTTTCTTTTAAATAGGATACCAATTGCAGTGAGAATGGGATTTCTACAAGAATTGAAAAACCTTCTGAGATCATTTGAGAATGAAAACGAGAATAAAAAAAATTGGTGTGGTGGTAACCAACGAATCTATTTTGGTTAGAATCATTAACCGAGGAAAGAAAAAAATGCTGTTGATAGATTCGAGTAATTAAACGTTTTACAAGTGCTAAACTAGATTTACTGTCATAACCAAAAACTTCCAGAGGTTCATAAAAAATTGAACCATTTCTATTTAAACCACGATCATAAGCAAGTGCATAAATATACTCCTGAAAAAGAAGCGGATATAGGAAGGGTTGTTGCCTAGATCTATCCTTTTTAAAATATCCTTGTAATTCTTCCATTTAGTTACATTTCCACTTGAACCATAAGCAGGAACATTTCTTAGGTTATTACAAATAATAAATACATAGTGCAATATGGTCAGAACAGGGTATGTATTATGTATATAGTAATAAAAGAAAAAATATATACCCCGGAAACGGGTAATCCAATCAACAGATCTTTTTCCTCTCTCCTTCTATCCAATGGATTTATCTTTGTTATAATTACAGTTATAATTACAGTTATAATTATAAGAGGACAAAAAATCCTTTATTTTTGCAACCCGACCGCTCTTTTGATTTTGGAAAAAATTCTTTTTATCAGTATACTGTTTCTTTTACACATTCGTCTCCAACCCCAATCCATAATAGGGAATAGTTAGGATTTATTAAAAAAGAAAAAAAAAATCAATCACAGAAAACCCTTTCCCGCATCAGGCACTAATTTATTTTTAACGTCTAATTAGATCACGGGTAATTATTCAAATTAAGAATATAAGCTCGTTGCTTTTTTTTTACTAGAATTGGAGCCCTGGGGCTCTATCCATTTATTTATTACTAGACCCAACTAGAAATGTTAATTTTTTTGTCCTCCTCCGCAAATAAAAATTTGGAGGAGAAACTAAAAATTCTATCAAAATTCTACTACAAATATATATATATATATTTAAGAATAGAATAAGAATTTTCTTTTCTTAATTATTACATTACGACATGCTATTTTTTCCATTCATTACCTTTCAGGATCAGTCGTGGTCTTATAGACTCTACCAATAGTCTGGACGAATTCGTTGCTTCATCCAAAAATGTGTAAAAGATCATAGTCGCACTTAAAAGCCGAGTACTCTACCGTTGAGTTAGCAACCCAAATAAATATGTAGATATGATCTAAATAAAAAAATCAATTGAATTGCACTGCACAACTCCATCAAAACATTGAACTAGTAAGAAATCTAAAAGAAATACTTTAGGGTCCATTATAAAGACCAAAATACTAAAACGTGCGTATCAGATTAAAAAACAAGGAATTCAAAATATAAATGTAAAAAATGTAAAAATTGACAAACCACCTTTTTTTTTTATTTTCGTTAAGAAAATACGTCGTCTTGTATAAAAAAATCAACAAAACCTCATCATTTGACTGAAGAAAAAGGCAATAGCAATAATGGGTCGGGATAAACGGATCCATTTATCTACGATCGATAAAATTATATTTCTTCGATACACCATTGTCAATATGAATGATATAGAATATTGAAATTGAAAAAACAAATTCAATTAATAAGAAAATAGAAATAAAGACTTGTGTTGGATTGGCACAACATAAAAAAATGAAGTATGAATAGAACAAGAAAAGGGTAATTTGTAAGTAAATAATTACACAAAAATAGATACTAGAAAATGGATACTAGTGACTTTTCCCTTTTTTATTCATTAATTTTGTTTGTCCTTTAATTAACTCGAAGTTCTTTCTTGAACTAATTCTGCCTTCCTTAAAATATCATGAACAGTTCCTGTAGGTTGAGCGCCTTTTTCAAGGAAGTATAGAATAGCGGGAACATTTAAATAAGTTTGATTCTGTATCGGATCATAAAAACCTACTTTTCGAAGGTCTCTTCCTTCTCTTCGGGATCGAACATCAATTGCAACGATTCGATAGATCGCTCATTGGGATAGATGTAAATAAATTATGCCCCCCCTAGAAACGTATAGGAGGTTTTCCCCTCATACGGCTCGAGAAAAAATGATTATAATTTCTGTATATAATAGCAAATGGATCCATAAGAGCATGAATTAGACTATGATTTGAGTCATTTTTCTTACCTTACAGAAAAAAAAAAGAAATATAATTTGTACTCATAACTCAAGTTGGATAATTCAGAAAGAGTTCGACGGGAAATCCTTGGGAAATCCTTAGATATCACATTTATTGAGTCGTCTCTAACCTCTTTTGTTTGTCTCGTCTCGAATCTATTTTTCTCATTCTAATAAAATTTTTGAGACAATTGAAAATTGTGTTTCCTTGTTCCGGAATCCTGTCTCTTTATTTTGTGAAATCCTTGGGTTTAGACATTACTTCGGTGATTTTTACTCCTTTCAAAAAGGCAGCAACATACCTTTTTTTTTTTATTTCTTTCTATGGAAAAGTAATATCAACGATTGATTCTTTTGTAATACACTTGATTTTATATCGACTCCATATCGAACAAGTTTTCAATAAAATAAAGTAAAATTTACCGCGAAATTGGGAAAACTTGTTCAAATTTTCACTTTTCTATTTATATTCTATATTTCTAATAATATTGAAGATATATTTACAAAGTTGGTCTAACTTATTAATTGTCACTAACCCTAGATTTTCCCCCCCGATAAATGAATCAATACTTTTTACTCGAGCTCCATCATGTACTATTTTTTATTTATCAACCCAACAAAAATGGGTTCTTAGCAGGAACAGAACAAACTATGTCGAGTCAAGAGCATCTTCATTCCTATAGAAAATGGTGAATGTAAGAATCCACAGCGGATCATGTCCTTCAAGTCGCACGTTGCTTTCTACCGCATCGTTTCAAACGAAGTTTTACCATAACATTCCTCTAATTTAATTTCGAACCGGTATGGGATTGATTCAATATGGAATCATGAATAGTCATTGGCCCAACCACAATAAATAATAAATAATCTATACTTTACTATCTTTCTCTCAATATTTATCCGTAGATAGAAGGGGTCCATTTATTTGACCTAACCCCCCATTCTATCATATATAGAAATGAAAAATATTTCTAAAAAAAAACGAAGAAACGAGTTTCCTTAACTTAAGTATTATATATTTTCGCCTTCAACATATTTTTGATAAAAAATAAATTATAAACCTCAAAAGAACTACCCTTAATTGATTTACAATTACGGAAAAAAAGAAGTGATTAACCAAATATAATCTATTCCGATGATTCGAAAGGGATGGAAGTTTTTATGATTTCTCACACTTCTTCCACCTTCCACATTTCTTCGAGTATCAAGGGTTTGTAAAAAAAGATAAAAAAAAGATATAATTCAGAGAATTGGTTCTAGAATCCAAAACAAAGTATTGGATCCCGTTGTAGCCAACATTAAACAAAATAGAAAGTTCTTAAAGAGAAGAATCTTTTGTTTCTGATTGATGGAGACCATCTGGGACGGAAGGATTCGAACCTCCGAGTAACGGGACCAAAACCCGTTGCCTTACCACTTGGCCACGCCCCATTTCGATTTATATTCGACACTGATAAACACTATTATTAGTGTCGGTTATTCGTCAATACAAACCAAAATATGAAAAATATTGTTGCTAAGAGTTAATACATAGAAATAGGGAATAAAAAAAATGATTGATCATTACATAGAATTCAATTAAGATATTGTATGAAACTATAAAAGAACTCAATCAAAATCCAATTTTCTAATCTACAAGAACGAAATGTTTGTTATGCTTAATATCTTTAGTTTAATCTCTATCTGTCTTAATTTTACCCCTTCTTCGAGTCATTTTTTCTTTGCCAAATTGCCCGAGGCTTATGCCCTTTTCAATCCAATCGTAGATGTTATGCCTGTCATACCTCTATTCTTTTTTCTCTTAGCCTTTGTTTGGCAAGCTGCTGTAAGTTTTCGATGAAATCTTTCATATTCCGCGAAATTCATGATTTTTTTTTTCAAAAAAAAAATTCTTGAAAATTACTTTTTTTGGAATGTCATGTCAAAATGGTGTATGTGATAAAAAAAGGTAATCCATTTCCTTAAAAAAAAAATAAATAAAGATCTTGGAGATTGTGTAATGCTTACTCTCAAACTCTTCGTTTACACAGTAGTAATATTTTTTGTTTCTCTCTTCATCTTTGGATTCTTATCTAACGATCCGGGACGTAATCCTGGACGTGAGGAATAATATATATATTTTATTTTTTTCTTTACTCTTTTTCTTTTGTTTATTATTTCTTTTTTTATGTATTCCATACATTTATGGATGATGAAAAAAGAGCGGAGAGAGAGGGATTCGAACCCTCGGTACGAATTATTCGTACAACGGATTAGCAATCTGCCGCTTTAGTCCACTCAGCCATCTCTCCCGATTTCAAATTGAAATTTTTTTTGTGTGATGTGACACGTGAAATAAAGATTGATAAAACCCCAGTTTCCCTCTTTATTTTTTAAAAAGATATAATAATATAATGATATAATAATACAATAATTAATATTCTAA